CATCAGCATGTAGGTTCCAGATCCAAGTGGTAGTATCAGGTCCCTTAGCTATTGTTCTTGAGAAATGACCGGGTCTAGCCCATTCCTCAAAAGAAGTTTTTATAGGATCCCTATCTACCAAAATTTTGACTTCTGGTTCCGGCGAACGAATAATCATTGAGTCCTCCTCTTTCCGGACAACACATACAAAGAAACCTGCCAAGAGTAAAGTAAGAACCTATGAAAGGTGCTTAAAATGAGTTTCTTTCTCTTCTATCTCCCATCTATCTACTTTAACTTTAGTTATTTACTAGAGCAATTATGATATGGAAGTCGATCCGGGGCAAGTGTTCGGATCTATTATGACATAGCCGGGAGGCGCTCAACGGACCTTTTTAACCCTCTCAAAACCTTTTATGGTCTTTTAATTGGCGCAAAAACCTTATTTTTGTGCAATCTAGTGTATTCATATCTCAATTCTAAGTTTCTAGACGAAGCTCTTTTATGTCTTACATAAAATATATTTATTATTATCTTCCAATTAGATTCACAATCACGTAAAGAGCCATTATTCATTCCTAAGAAACAACCAGGTATCTATTCATTTCATTCGAAGGTTTCTTTTATTCATTTTATTTTAGTAGCAGAAAACCAAATAAATAGATTCTCTACTCTATCTGTGTATCGTTTATCTTAGGAAATAAGAGACGAAATAGAACAATCTTTAAAAAGATATTAGAAAGGATATGATGAAATTCTTTGCTTGGTTCTTCCCAAAAAGGATCCGTTTTAGTTGACTGATAGGTACAATAAACACTGAATCGAATTCTAACTAATTCTAATAACTAATAAATAGAAAATGAAAATATAGAACAAATTCTAAATAAAAAAGAATTAAAGTATTCTTATTCAAAACGCCTTGTGATCTTCAACCAATTCTGTGCTTCAATATAATTTCCAGGAGTAAGTGCTATAGCTTGTTTCCAATACTCAGCGGCTTGATCGAACCAAGCCTCCGCAATTTCAGAATCGCCCTGCCGAATGGCCTGTTCTCCACGGGCGGAATAGGAGGGTAACTTCCTTCCCTTAGAACCGTACTTGAGAGTTTCCTATCTCATACGGCTCGCTCATCGGCAGTCAATTTTTTCTTTTGCCGTCCCGTTTTTAGGTTTTTCGAGCTAACCAAAAGAGGTTAATTACAAAAGTTTCAAACTTTTATTTTCTTTTTTTTTTTTTTTTATTAAAAAAAAAAAAAAAGAATTAGTTTTATCTTTTATCCCACCTTCAGAAGAATAAAGCAGAGGCATTCTACCTTTTTTCTGAAAGGTAACTATCCCGATTTCATATATCATATATAAATATTGTATTTAATTGTATTTATAATCTCTACATTTCTATATTTTAGATAGAATCTTTGAAGATATAGAATCGTTGAAAAAGGCTTTCGAATAAGAAAGACTTACTATCTTTGGGATTTGATGCTACACCGCTGCTCAATACCGTAGGGGATCAACTCTATTACATAAATTGATTCCTAATTTTTATCTCATATTCTGGATTAAGTAAAAGTAAGCAGTTATTATTGTATCGGCCAAAAATTTCGCTAATTGATCTTTACGGCGCTTTCTCTATCAATTAAATCTTTTATCCATAGAATAAAAAAGTATCTAGGCATTTTAGTTCTTCATATTTTGGCTTCTATAAAGTTTCTTTCTTTGCTACAGCTAATAAAAATCGTATTGGGTACGATACATATGTAGAAAGCCCGTATTTTTCGTTTTTTCTAGTATTTACTAGCGTATTTTCCCTTTATTTTTCTTTCTATAGTGGAGATAGTCGCACGTAATGACAGATCACGGCCATATTATTAAAAGCTTGTGGTAAGAACGGGTTTCGTTCTAGGGCTCGAAAATAATATTCCAAAGCTTTCGTATGTTCTCCATTACTTGTGTGAATAAGGCCTATGTTATAGAGTATATAACTTCGATCATAGGGATCAATTTCCAGTCGCATAGCTTCATAATAATTCTGTAAAGCTTCCGCATAATTTCCTTCGGATTGAGCCGACATCCGTTACGGTCGTTATTTGATTAAAAGAATCTCCGTTCCAAAACCGTACGTGAAATTTTCATCTCATACGGCTCCTCCCTTATGTGCATAATGAAAATTATACTATAGAATTAAGAATGAAAAAAGATTGAAATTTTTTCATTATGAACTAAGCGGGGCTAGTATTTTTACAAGAAATCTCTAGCCAACCTTCCTGCAAAAGATCTTTTCTTAACATCAAGCACGTTGGTACTAGCTAAAAAGATAACTCCAGCAATTTCTTTGTCCTCAACGCCCCTTAATTATTCTTTCTATTTTTTAGTTTAAGATCTTATTTTAAGGAATTAGTCACTTCAACAGCCTTCAAAGGTTCTACGGGTATCCAAAGTACGAACAAGATGGATGTTTGTTGTCCCAACCTTTTTTGGGAGTCCCGATCCCAAAAAAGGAAAAGGAATAAAGATATATTTGAAAACAAGGGTTTCGTATTGTTGATTCCTAGGCGTAGTGCTTCTTCCCCTGTGCCGCCTATTGGTACTAGTGGAGGAGGGTTAACCTGCAACAGGGAACCCATAGGTGTATCACCTTTCGTTCAATGCTCTAATTTACAATTGAAGCATCTGAGGTTGCATTAATCGGGGATACACGACAGAAGGGATTTTTTGATTTACAAACTTCACCTTCAACAAGCGTCGATTTTTTTCAAAATTTCAAATTGATTTTTTCTATCCCCATTATTGCGTCTTTCTTCTAAGACTGAGATCAAAAAAAAAAACAAATCGCACCATCTCTGTAATAGGTAAATGCCTCCTTTTCTCCTGAAGTTGTCGGAATTATTTGTAATAAAATATTGGCTACAATTGAAAAGGTCTTATCAATAAAATTTCCATTTATTCGAGATCTAGGCATAGATAGCAATCCTTTTTTTCATTTCTTTGAATTCCCTCTCGTGCTCGTGATAAAACCCCCCACAAACAAAACAAAGGAAGTGTAAAATACGAAATAACATAAAAATGGCCTCATATCATAAAATAAGGGATGGCCTTCTACTCAAATTCTTTCTTTTTGCCAGGAATTAATCTAAACTAAACTCAAAAGGATTTGAATCCAATTCAATTTCATCAAAATAAAATGTAGGAGTATAAGAACTATTTCGATTTCATCGAGGTTGAAGAATCAAAGAATTTATCCTACAGAGTAGGTTAATTCGAGAGGTTTTGGTTGAATTATGCTTCAAAGAGGAAAACAAATAGAATAATCATTCTATGATAAAAAGATGATAAAAAGGAAATAATCACCTTTTGCCTTGTGTGCATAGCGGGTATACACTATCCAATCAAACAGAAAAAATCAAACAGAAAATATGATTTATGATTCATGAATTTATACTCAATTATGGGGTAGGGGGCTAAAACAGCCTAAAAAACGAAAGGGTTTGTAGAAGTCTTATGAAAATGGAATCAATCCTAGCCTAACATAGAATCAAGATCTAAAGGTATCCATTAAACATAGTCTAAAAAAGCTAGACTAATCATTGAATTCGTCCCAATTCATTCAGGCACTCTCATAAAATGAAGAAACGTTGTCTTCGCAAACATGACTAGATAGATATCTTTATTGTGTGTTTTTAACAAAAAGTTTTTCACAAAAAAACAAAAAAAAAGGATCTTTATTGCCCATCTTCGAAAGATGGTTTTTTCTTTGATGAAAATTTGTATAGTTGGATAGTTAGAATTAACTGTACATACCTATCCAAAAATATAATATGTATGACTCGCTATTCACCCGTTTTTGGAGACATAATCATTATGTAGGAATGCGGGAGAGATGGCCGAGTGGTTCAAGGCGTAGCATTGGAACTGCTATGTAAGCTTTTGTTTACCGAGGGTTCGAATCCCTCTCTTTCCCTTTCTGTACGTTCAACCAATTCACTCATTTTATGGACCACAATGTAGCAAATCACATAACACTGGATACCACTATTCCAGCAGTTCGACCCTTCTTTGGTAGAGATTCTATAATTCCTAATCTCGTTGATACAGAAACGAATGAAAAGAGTAGGCAAGGAACGAAAATATCCCCTCTCCCACTTATGATACATGAATGGGAGACAAATCCCCGGATCAAAGCTCTTGCCCGGGGTCTTTTTGACTTAGGCGGCGGTGGGGAATTTACCTCCCTTTTGTTATTTTGGTTAGGTTGAAAATTAGGTTTAAGCCTGACGAGAATAATATTCTACGACTAGCAATTCATTTATTTTTAAACCGATGAATTGACTCTCGATTATTCGATTGACCAATCCTTTATATTGGATTGGGTGAAGAGTCAAATGTTTTGGCAATTCCTCGTGGGTAGATGAATAAAGATAATTTTGAATCAGAGCTCTTGATTTTTGTTCATCCTTTGCTGTAATAATATCTCGAGGTTTGCAGCGATAGCTTGGTATATCCACTATACGACCATTAACTAAAATATGTCTATGGTTAACTAATTGGCGGGCTTGCGGAATGGTCGAAGCCATACCCAATCGAAAAAGTATATTATCTAAACGCATTTCAATTAATTGTAGTAAAATCTGACCCGTTGAACCTTTTGCTTTTCCGGCGATACGAACGTATTTAAGTAATTGTCGTTCTGTAAGACCATAATGAAAACGCAATTTTTGTTTTTCTTCTAAACGAATACGATATTGAGATTTTTTACCGGAACGCGGTTGAGTTCTAAGATCGTTTCCGACTCTGGGCCTTTTACCAGTAAGCCCCGGTAAAACCCCCAGACGGCGTATTTTTTTGAAACGAGGCCCTCGGTAACGTGACATAAAGACTCCTTATTTTATGTTTTATGGGAATTTCAGAAACCTAACTTAAAACTGAACTAAATATATTCTCTATATTCTAATCTAAATACTAACTAAAAACTAAATATAATTATAGTAAATAGTTTCAATATTAAAAATAGTAAATAATAGCAGACTTGATTTTATATCTCAATTTAGATCTACGAAATTTCAAATTGATAATTTTTTCTCTAAATCCTAAAAAAAAATAGAAAATATATGAAATCTAGAATACTCCTAAAGATTTATATAATTTATATTTATATATATAATATTTCATAGTTTATATAATATAGATCCATATATAAACTATAGGGTATTGGTATTAAAGAAAGGTAAAGGTCTATATAGTTAGTAAGAAGTCCCGAATTTATTCTGCGAAGATTTAACGACTCTCATTTTTCTTCAAGTCAAAACGATGAATTGAATAAAAATGCAAAATTATTAGCAATGCAATTGCTAATTACATAATATCTATTTATACTGAATCGGGGACCCTTTGAAAAAAGGGAAGAGAGGCCCTTTCAACACTCTTTTCTTTCAAATAAAATCTTTCAAAACAAAAAGACATTGTAAAAAATAAACCAAATTGACAAAAGCCGGCTATCGGAATCGAACCGATGACCATCGCATTACAAATGCGATGCTCTAACCTCTGAGCTAAGCGGGCTAAAATAAGAACAATTATTATATGTATAGGAACTCAAGTAAACAAAGGCTTCTAGAATTGCAAAGAAATATTCCAATAGCTCTTTGTCAACTTTCAATTTATTATTCTTATACTAGAACTTGATGCTAGAAATGGATAGTCTCCTTAATTCGACTTCAGTTATACTTCACTTCATATTATTTTTATCATAATTACCTTCTCTTTTAATAGTAATCTCTTATCTATCCTATAGAGTATAATGGTACTTCAATTGAACTTTCGTTTCAATTTATTTAATTTTAATTTACATAGAATACTACTTATCTTTTTATCTTTGAATTTGTAAAACTTTTTGATTCTAAAAAAAAAACAAAGTAAAGAAGTGATCCTTCGAGTATTCAAAGTTCCCCCGAAAAAAGGAAAGCAAGGGCATATCTAATACGTAGTGTATATACATACATATTGAATTGAGAATATCGAAATGATAGAATTATTTCTGATTGCACAAAAAATGGAAATAGGGGCCCTCTTTAAAGTTGAAAGATATTCAAGAGGAGAGGATAGACAAAAAAAAATAGAATAGAATTGCAATAATGAGATATAAAGAAAGGGGATATGGCGAAATTGGTAGACGCTACGGACTTAATTGGATTGAGCCTTGGTATGGAAACTTACTAAGTGAATAACTTTCAAATTCAGAGAAACCCTGGAATTAAAAAAGGGCAATCCTGAGCCAAATCCTATTTTCCAAAAACAAAGAAAGGTTCAGAAACTAAGAATAAAACTAAAACAAGGGGATAGGTGCAGAGACTCAATGGAAGATGTTCTAACATCTAACAAATGGGGTTGGGTTGACCGCCTTTCTTAGGAAAGGCATCCTTCCGTCCCAACTCCCGATCCCGATAGGATAAAAAGGTATATACATATGTATATATAGTGTATATGCTGAAATTTATTGAAATACTATATTCAAAATTCAAATAATTAATGATGACCTGATTCTGTATTTTGATTTTGTTATATTTGATTCTTGTTATATTAAATAACAACTAACAAAAAGTTCTATAACAAATAAGATAATTGTTGTTAATGTATTCCAAGTTGAAAAAAATAAAATAATCGAATATTTAGATTAATTGATCAAATTATTGACTCCCTGGTACGATACATCTTTTCTTTTAAGAAACTATCGGACGAGAATAAAGATAGAGTCCCGTTCTACATGTTAATATCGACAACAATGAAATTTAGAGTAAGAGGAAAATCCGTCGACTTTAGAAATCGTGAGGGTTCAAGTCCCTCTATCCCCAAAAAAGCCTCTTTGACCCCGATTCCCTTATTATATATATTCTTATTTTTCCGATTCTCTCTTTTCTCTCTCTTTTCATTAACTCATTAACGTTTCAAAATTTGTTTTCTTTCTTAAAAAGTGAATTATTAAAAATCCATACTATTTACTCGTATCGAAACTTATTTCTAAAGTCTTGGTTGTGAAGATTCACAAACACAAAAAGGCAGAGCCGGAATAAAACTTTGTAATCTTTTTGTTAGTCTTTTTAATTAACATAGACCGAAGTCTTCGAGTCAAAATAAGGATGATGCGGTGAGAAGGGTCGGGATAGCTCAGATGGTAGAGCAGAGGACTGAAAATCCTCGTGTCACCAGTTCAAATCTGGTTCCTGGCACATAATTCATTTATAGTGAATATCTATTCTACGGGTTGAAAATATGGGTTGATACAGATATTCATTATCCAGTATGGATCGCTTATCCAGATGTCTGGAGGTATATGCTTTATTCATATCTGTGGTACAAAATTCATGATGTGTAACTCTTTTTGTTTTGTTCATTCTATTCACCCGAATCATTTGAACTAAGTGTCTTCAAAATTGGAGCATCCCAACGGAATTCTTAATTGAATTGTCCATTTCTAAGAAAAAGACAATTCAATTAAGAAGAGTCTTGACCAATTTGAAAGATCATTTGATGTGGTTGAAATAACAGAATTTGGGGTTGTTCGATCAAGTAAGGGAAACTCAATGGAATTCATAACTTTTTCTTTTTCAATGTTATTTATTTCTTTACTTTATTTTTTTATTGTCTCAATTCAATATTCAATAAGCTAAGACCATTCTAATGCTCCTTTGCGCCATGCATAAACTAGCCCAACAATAAGGATAAGCACAAAAATGAAAGCTTCTATAAATACAGATACCCCTAATACATCAAAACTCATTGCCCACAGATAAAGAAAAACTGTTTCAACATCAAAAACGAGAGCAAATATGTAATAACGGATTCTAAATTGTAACCAAGCATCGCCCATCGGTTCTATCCCCGACTCATAACTCGAAAGTTTCTCGGGCCTTTTGCTAAGGGGGGCTAAAACTCCAGATATTAGAAATGCCAAAATTGGGATAAGACTTGAGATTTTTAGAAATGCCCAGAAAATGTCGTATTCGTAAAGCAGAAACATACAAGCACTCCTATGAATGTAGAAAATGAAAATATGGGCGATTTATCAATTTGAATTGGAATTCATTGTAAAGGTAAAGTTATCCATAACTATAAATATTCTTATATTATGCAAAAGGAATTCTCATTTTGCTTGAACCGTCTTAGTTTCTTTTGTTTGCTGTAGGACATAACATGTCTTCTTTCAAGATTCATTGACTAGAATCTTTCTGTTCTATAATTTCTAATTACGTTTGTAAATATAAAATATATATAAATATATATATAATATAGAATATAGTAGAAATTAGAAATAGATAGTATAAATAGAATTTATATATATATATTATCTATAATAATATAAAGTCTAAATTCTAAATAGAATTAGAATTTATTCTATTGATATTTTAGTTTTAGTAGGGCTATACAGACTCGAACCGTAGACCTTCTCGGTAAAACAGATCAAACTTATTATTGTTAAAATGATTCGAACTGTTTCAAAGACCCGACATGCATTTTTTTTTTGCATTGAGCTCTTTCATTAACTGATAGAAATCTCAGCCAGTCTACCATATTTTTGATTAACATGAATATATTGATATAACATGAATTTTTTCATTAAAAAAAAGTATTCATATATTATTATAAATGTAATATTATGTAATAATGGATGGCTCCACGTGCTCTGATTCAGCGTTTTGATTCCGATCCAGGAGCAATACCAAAGTGTTTCAAAGAAGGGTTATCCTGACGTAGGTATGCTTTCGGCCTAGATGAACCTAAGTTAAATCAAGTATCTATTGCCCTGCTTAACTTAAAGCATCCAACAGGAAATATGAGACTTCATACACCTTGCACCTTGAAGTTCATAGGATAGGACGAAAAAAAAATGCTTTGAGCTCTTATACTCATAGTGCCTAGCATTGAATAGACTGAGTATTCACCTTATAAATCAATATCTCAAATCAATGATGGTTTCCATTGGGGCCACCTAAATGGACACCAAAATCGTACCGAACACTTTGTCAGGCTTTTTTTTTTCCGCTTTTGTTCCCTAAAAGTAATGGAGTAAGACATCGATTTCGATTTCTCAATAAGATCCATTCTTATCTTATGATTCTATGATGGACTTCTCTAAAAAACATTGGCGCACATGTAAACGAGGTGCTCTACCTAACTGAGCTATAGCCCTTAGTGATACACATTTTATCGGTTATATAATTTATTGTCAAGACGCATATTCCAGAATCCAATCTTCTACCTCTTTGAGGAGTATTGCTTAAAAATAATATTCAATTTATAATTACATTTATCACTCATCAAAGGAAATGCGAGGGGTCCCCTTTACTTTCTCTTTGTCATTTTATTTTTCTTTGTAATGAGAAATAACCTACTTAACTCAGTGGTTAGAGTATTGCTTTCATACGGCGGAAGTCATTGGTTCAAATCCAATAGTAGGTATAATTTCTTAACTTATTAGAGTCCATCGTAGTTTTTAGACTGTTCTTTTTTTTTTTTATTTTCTATCTTTTCCATCCTATTCTATTTATATTTTATATAATATTGTATTGGACTATTCGAATCCTATTCCGCTTGATTCTATTTGATTCTATTGAAATCCGAGTAATCAATAGAACTTCTTTCTATTATAAAGAAATAAAGAAGTTCTATTGATTACTCGGACGCAGAACCAACTAGTTATGCCATCTCATTGACAGCCTCTACTCGTGTCCTAGCTCGTCTGAGAGCAAGATTTGCCTCAATTGTTTGCCTCTTTCCTTCAGCTTTCCGCAAGTTAGCTTCTGCTATTTCAAGGGTTTTCCGAACTTCTTGTGGATCAATATCACTACTTTTTTCCGCATCATTTACTAAAACAGTGATCGCATTATTTCCTATTCTAGCAAAACCACCCATCAAAGCCATCGTTAACCATTGGTCATTTAAGCGTATTCTCAAAAGACCTATATCTATTGCTGTGGCAATAGGCGCGTGATTTGGTAATATGCCAATTTGTCCACTATTGGTAGATAAAACGATTTCTTTCACTTCTGAATCCCAAACAATTCGATTGGGGGTTAGTACACAAAGATTTAAGGTCATTTCTTCAATTTGTTCTCCATTTCTAAAGTCGTAGCCTTCACAGTAGCCTCATCAATGTTACCTACCAAATAAAAGGCCTGCTCAGGAAGACCATCTAATTCCCCGGAAAGGATCAATTTAAACCCTCTAATAGTTTCTGCTAGACCGACATATTTCCCCGGAGAACCCGTAAATACCTCTGCTACGAAAAAGGGTTGTGATAAGAAACGCTCTATTTTTCGTGCCCTTGCTACGGTTAAGCGGTCCTCTTCGGACAATTCGTCCAACCCCAGGATAGCTATAATGTCCTGAAGTTCTTTGTAACGTTGTAAAGTTTGCTTCACTCTTTGCGCAGTTTCATAATGTTCCTCACCAACAATGCGGGGTTGAAGCATAGTTGACGTTGAATCTAAAGGATCTACTGCTGGGTAGATACCCTTGGCAGCTAGTCCTCGTGATAATACAGTAGTCGCGTCTAAATGCGCAAATGTCGTGGCCGGAGCAGGGTCAGTCAAATCGTCTGCCGGTACATAAACAGCTTGAATAGAAGTTATGGACCCTTTTTTGGTAGAAGTAATTCTTTCTTGTAAAGAACCCATTTCAGTACTAAGGGTGGGTTGATAGCCCACAGCGGAGGGCATTCTACCCAATAAGGCGGATACTTCAGATCCCGCTTGGACGAAACGGAAGATATTGTCGATAAAAAGAAGGACGTCTTGTTCATTAACATCTCTAAAATATTCGGCCATAGTTAGAGCGGTTAAACCAACTCGCATACGAGCTCCCGGTGGTTCATTCATCTGGCCATAGACTAGAGCCACTTTTGATTCCGCAATATTTTGTTCATTAATTACTCCAGATTCTTTCATTTCCATGTAAAGGTCATTTCCTTCACGAGTACGTTCACCCACTCCGCCAAATACGGATACACCTCCATGAGCTTTGGCAATGTTGTTGATCAATTCCATAATGAGTACTGTTTTACCCACTCCAGCCCCCCCGAATAGCCCTATTTTTCCTCCACGGCGATAAGGAGCTAAAAGGTCTACTACTTTAATTCCTGTTTCAAAAATAGATAATTTTGTGTCTAACTGTATAAAGGCGGGTGCTGATCTATGAATAGGAGATGTTGTACGAGTATCTACAGGACCTAAATTATCAACGGGTTCACCAAGTACGTTAAAAATTCGTCCTAGAGTAGCTCCACCAACTGGAACATTTAGAGGAACTCCCGTGTCAATCACTTCCATCCCTCTCGTTAGACCATCTGTAGCACTCATAGCTACAGCCCGAACTTGGTTATTCCCTAATAATTGCTGTACTTCACAAACAACATTAATTTGCTGACCGGCAGTATCTCGGCCCTTCACCACTAGAGCGTTGTAAATATTAGGCATCTTGCCGGGGGAAAAAGCTACATCCAGTACTGGACCAATAATTTGAGCGATACGTCCGAGGTTTTTTCTTTCAAGCGTGGAAACTTCCAGGCCAGAAGTAGTAGGATTTATTTTCATAAAAAAAAATATATATATATATATGTCGAAATATGTCGAATTCTTTTTCGACAATTATCGAGTCCAAAATCCAAAATAAAAGTTCGACAGCAAGTTGATCGGTTAATTCAAAAAGAAATGGGAGTTGCCACTCGATTTCGTTGTTATTGTTACTCTTCAGTCGAATCCAAATTCACAAAAGGATGAATAAAACTGTTGAGGAACTCTTTTAGTTATTATTATATACAATACGCCCATAACGTCTATGGAATTCGAACCTGAACTCTATTTACTATTTTATTTATTACCTAGCCGACCCTTTTTTTTCTTAGTTCAGCATATCGATTTATGCTTAACTTTTTTCATAAAGAATTTAGGACATTTGCTATTTATACATCTAGGATTTACATATATATCATATATCACTGTCAAGCATGAATTTTTTATTCTTTAATATATTTTCTATTTTTTATTTTGATATTTTCTAACTATTCTTTGTATTCTTATTATATTTATCTTACATTCTTTATATTCTTTTCTATTTTCTATATATATAGTATATATGGTTAGTATATATGGTATATTCTAAATTCGAATTTAGAATAAAGGATTAGAAACTTGAAAAACAAAGATTAGGGTTGCGCCATACATATGAAAGAGTATAGAATAAGGATGTATTTGGCAAATCAAATACCATGCTCGGAATAACAAAATTATGATTAGTTGATAATATTCTTTGAGAGTTTTGTGAAAGATTTGATTAACTACTAATTCATGTCGAGTAGACCCTGTTGTTGTGAGAATTCTTAATTCATGAATTGTAGGGAGGGACTTATGTCACCACAAACAGAGACTAAAGCGAGTGTTGGATTCAAGGCTGGCGTTAAAGATTATAAATTGACTTATTATACTCCTGACTATGAAACCAAAGATACTGATATCTTGGCAGCATTTCGAATGA